AAGGAAGATTTTGACGTTCTGTTCTAGATGAAACAGAATAACTACTGGACTCAAATTTGTATTATGGACAGCTTAAGCTAAAAAGGACTTCATTGAGATTCCCCAATTTCAATTTGGAAAATATCATATTCATTTTCATTTCTTTCGTATGAGTAGAAAAAATAGGATGAATCAAAAGAGTTCTGCACCATGAACTTTGTACCGCGCACATCACTTAGATGGACCGGACCCCGGAAAGTAATGTAACGTAAGCAAAAATGAAGAAATAGAATATGACGAAATAGAATAAATAAATAAATAAAAAAGAAAATACGAAATAATAAATGAAAAGGGATTGGATTTGATTTGTACTCTGTTTGAAATGCATTTTGTCTATTCTTATCCTTCAACTCCTCTCTCTAGACTTTACTTTGAAGTTTTTAAAAAACTTTTTTTGGATATATATGAAGAGGATATATATGAGGACTTCGCATTTTTTTGAGTGAGAGAAAGCACAGTATGCACAAACAAGAAAGAAAAAAGAAACAAAAAAGAAAAGGGAACGTAATCTCACTTTGTTCTTTACCATACATATATCTCTTTTTTACCTTTACCCACCTATAAAAATGGATGTATATATCTATATACCTAGATGAATAAATATGTATCATACTCTAGACTATTAACGAATATGTATCCCGATCCTTCTCTATTAATTTTAATATCTATCCAATAGATTTTTTCTGTGTCAGGAACCAGATTTGAACTGGTGACACGAGGATTTTCAGTCCTCTGCTCTACCAACTGAGCTATCCCGACCATTTTTTGTGCATCATCCTAGTAGAGTACTTGTATCTATGTCAATTAAAGGGACTAAAACAAAAAAAAATTTGACCTAGTAAATATAAGGATAATGATATGGATTGTGAATTATTTAATAATAGAGATTGTTTGCCTATATATCTTCATTTGTATGGGATAAGATCCAAAGATTTCTGTTCGGATCCGTTTGTGAAAGAGTAGAATGAATGAGAAAGATAGTGAATTTTGTTTTTTCATTGATGAAAAAACAAAAGAGGATAAATAGTTAGAAAGTAAAACGGGCTCTTTATTGGGGATAGAGGGACTTGAACCCTCACGATTTATAAAGTCGACGGATTTTCCTCTTACTATAAATTTCATTGTTGTCGATATTGACATGTAGAATGGGACTCTCTCTTTATTCTCGTCCGATTAATCAATTTTTCAAAAGATCTATCAAACTCTGGAATGAATGATTTTATTACTGAATAGTCGATTTTTGTTCGATTGGAATGGATTCACAATAACTTTGAATTTTTTCCGAATTTCATGTCATATTTCATGATTTCATAATCATTCATAATGTTATAATAAACATTAATAATATAAATATATTATACGATATGGATTCGTGTCGTGATTAATCGTTTGATATGTCAGTATGTATACGTACGTATTAGGTATATATGGCCTTTCTCTAATTTTGATAGAGGGATTCCAGCTACCGACGCAACGTAGTCAACTCTATTCGTTAGAACGGCTTCCATTGAGTCTCTGCACCTATCCTTTTTTATTCTAGTTTTATACCCTTGTTTTCCCAAAAGAAAGATTTGGCTCAGGATTGCCCATTTTTAATTCCAGGGTTTCTCTGAATTTGGAAGTTACCACTTAGCAGGTTTCCATACCAAGGCTCAATCCAATCAAGTCCGTAGCGTCTACCAATTTCGCCATATCCCCCTTTCCCTTTTCTTTGAGACCAAGATACATTTATAATTTCATCCATCTCTTTCATTTATTTCTTTTTTTGAAACCGTTGAATTCATTATCTAATGATTTCTATATCGAAAAGGCTGCTATTTTCTTTTTTTGACCATCCTCTATCAGTTCATTTCTATTGGGTAAACCTTGTTTATTTCAATCAGAAATAATTCTATCATTGATGTATTTTCAATTCAAGATGAATAGATATATCCCATATCTATTTTATTTCTCCCTTTCATTTTTACAGTGTGATTTGTAATACTGTAACGTTCGATATTCATTCTTTTTTTTTCATCCTATCTCCTCCTTTTCAAAATGAAACCAGAATAATGTCTCAATCTAATTTAGATTGTATCTTTATCCTTATCTTATTCTTTTCTTAGGACCGATCCGCTATAATGAAATTAACATAATTTACTATCTATAACTGCTTTAGTTAAGCTTTAAGAAAAATTCGATTTATTCTAATTAGAATTTCCAATTGAATTTGAGATGAAATATTTTTTAATAATTTATTAATATTACTTTATTATATTTTATATTTATTATTTTTTTATTATTTAAATTATTTCTAAAAGGAACTTAGCTTAGAACTTCGAACTTCTAGCTATAGAACTCTATTAATTAGTTTAGTTCATATGAAATTAATAGCTAAGATCCGACATTTTCCGGAATTCCTATACAACATTTCTATTTGTTACGCAATTTTTCTCTTATGCGAGCCCGCTTAGCTCAGAGGTTAGAGCATCGCATTTGTAATGCGATGGTCATCGGTTCGACTCCGATAGCCGGCTTTTCTCTATCTATTTTTCCGAGATTGATAATCTCTCCTTTTCTTCAAATAAAATGCTGGATCGGCGATCTATTATGTCGTGGTAACTTGCAACTATTAATAAAAATGGATTAGAGCAATTAGATCTCTACAGAACAAATCATCAAACGAAGCCTCAACTTCCTATATATATATATATATATATACAAAAAATCTAGATGTTGATACAATTCATTTTTTTTTGTAGTACTTCATCAGTCGATTTTGCTTTGTTTATCCTTTAGTTCAGTTTAAATTTAGATTTATTGTGTAAAATGAAATTTCAATAAAATAAAAAAAAAGGAGTCTTTATGTCTCGTTACCGAGGACCTCGTTTTAAAAAAATACGCCGTCTGGGAGCTTTACCAGGACTAACTAGTAAAAGACCTAGATCCGGAAGTGATCTTAAAAACCAATTGCGTTCTGGGAAAAAATCGCAATATCGTATTCGTTTAGAAGAAAAACAGAAATTGCGTTTTCATTATGGTCTGACAGAGCGACAATTACTTAGATATGTACATATCGCTGGAAAAGCCAAAGGGTCAACGGGTCAGGTTTTACTACAACTACTTGAAATGCGTTTGGATAACATCCTCTTTCGATTGGGTATGGCTTCGACCATCCCCGGAGCCAGGCAATTAGTTAACCATAGACATATTCTAGTTAATGGTCGTATAGTGGATATACCAAGTTATCGTTGCAAACCCCGAGATATTATTACTGCGAAGGATAACCAAAGATCAAAAGGTCTGATTCAAAATTATATTGCTTCATCCGCCCATGAGGAATTGCCAAAACATTTGACTATTGACTCATTCCAATATAAAGGATTAGTAAATCAAATAATAGATAGTAAATGGATCGGTTTGCAAATAAATGAGTTGTTAGTCGTAGAATATTATTCTCGTCAGACTTGAACCTAACAAAATTAAGAAAGAAAGGTTCATAGAATTTTGTCCCCTTTTCGCCGAACTAAATAGATCTAAGGGCCTTAATCCATCCGCATTTTTTCACCTATCACAAATGGATCAACAGTAGGATTTTTTTCTTTTTTGCTCTTTCCTATTTTATAACCACAATAATTAGGAATAGAGAATTTCTATCAAATAAGGGTCCTATTGCTGGAATAATGGTTTCAATTGTTATTTGATTTGATACATTGTGGTCGATAACGTTGGTGAATTAACAGAAACGGAAAGAGAGGGATTCGAACCCTCGGTAAACAAAAGCCTACATAGCAGTTCCAATGCTACGCCTTGAACCACTCGGCCATCTCTCCTACATAATCTTATTATTGACCAGAAACTGAGTGAATAGCGAGTTATTCATATTACTGCAGTACAGGTACGACCGATCACTAGTTCCATAGGAAGAATTCCTTTCCCATTTAATATTTCTCAACAAAAACTTCTCTCATTCATCAGCTACCCCACAGATCTATTCCAAATTTATGAATCGTCCCATGGATTTTGATATTTCGATTGTATGGCGTGGTGTATACACGTTATGCAAACAGAAGGTATGGTTACTCTACTCTATTTTTTCATGGAATGATTATTCCATTCTTTTTTCTCTTTGGATCATAACCAAATCAAAACTTCTCGAGTTATCAGAATCTGTAGTAAAAAAAGTCCTTGGTTATTTAACTTAGATGAAATAGTAATAGTTCCGCTCATTGGTATACTACAAAAATGGGAATGAAATCAATCTGATTCCAATATCTCATATCTTTCCCAAACAAAAGGAGACAATTTAAGCGGAAAGCCCGTATCTATTTAATATCTATTTATTAGAATAAAATTAGTCTGTTTTTATGTTATTTCGTACTGTATAATTCCTTTGCTTTGTTTGTGGGATCATTTTCCCCGAGGGGTAATGAAAAGAATTCTAGAATAGATTGCTAATTATGCCTAGATCTCATATAAATGGAAATTTTATTGATAAGACCTCTTCAATTGTAGCCAATATCTTATTACGAATAATTCCGACAACTTCAGGAGAAAAAAGGGCATTTACCTATTACAGAGATGGTGCGATTTGATTCTTTTTTCTTGTTTTTTTTAGCCCTCACCTCAGTCTTACGAGAAAGAGACGCGGTTCGGTATAGAAAGAACGAAATTCTTGAAATAAACCTACGCTCGGTGAAGGTGAAGTTTGGAGATAGAACAATTCCTTCTATCGTGTATCCTCGATTGATGCAGCCTCAGATGTTTCAATTGTTGATTTGAGTATTGAGCGAAAGGTTACACCTATGGGTTCTGTATTGCGGGTCAATCCTACACTACATTAGTACCAATAGACGGCATAAGGGAAAAAGCACTACACCTAGGAATCAACAACACAAAAACTTTGTTATAAATTCCCCCTTTCCTTATCGGTATCGGGACTAACAAGAATGGTTGGGACAACAAACATCCATCTCGTTTGT